GACTGTATGGTGTTGTATACACTATGCATAATATTACATTAATGTACGGGTACATTAATGTATTATCACCATAAATTTATCTTAAACACAAAGCAAGTACTAATAATGTAGGTATACATAAACCACATGTTTATAAACAACCAACTGAACCCATCAGAACCAGGTCTGTCCCTGGCCTAGCTAAATATTGTCTTCCTAATTTTGTTCTGAACGGCCACAACACACATTTCCTGAGTATCAATTAATGTAGTAAGAAACCACCAACCAGTTTATATAATTGTATATTGTTAATGATAGAACCAGGGACATTAGGCGGAGATAAGGTAAATTATTAACTATTCCTTGCATCTGGCTTCTCTTTCACGAACATGGCATGTGTAACCCACCCTAGAGATCTATACTTGCATCCGGTTACTTGAGTAGTTCACACATTCAATAACCCCACATGCTTCGCGTTCCTTTATAGGCATAGGTTCTTTTTTAAGTCTGCTTTTCATCCACATTTCAAAGTGCACCCTAATATGTTAAATTAAGGTTGAACATTTTCACTTGAAAGTGATTATATCAGTGAAGTGATATATCACATAACTTAAGAATTACATATGTTTATCTCAAGTGCATAATACATCCTTATCTAGCTCAGACTTATACTATATGCCCCCTTTTGGTTTGCGCGCGTTAAACCCCCCTACCCCCTACGCTCGGCAAATCCTGTTATTCTTGTCAAACCCCTAAACCAAGTAAAGCTCGACCAAGCGCACCAGAGCTAACGAATTTTGGTAATGTTAACTCATGACATCACGTGTTATATATAACATATGAATTTATGACATCGCATTTTTGTGCCCATGACTAGCCTAAGAATGACGACTAAAAATAAATGATTAGCTCTCAGTACTAATATTTCGAATGAAAATTAGCTAGCGTAGCTTAAAATAAAGCATAGCACTGAAGATGCTAAGACGAGCCCTAGAAAGCTCCGCATGCACAAAGGCTTGGTCCTGACTTTACTGTTAGCTTTAACACAACTTACACATGCAAGTATCCGCGCCCCTGTGAGGATGCCCTTAATCCCCCGCCCGGGGACGAGGAGCAGGTATCAGGCACTAACATTTAGCCCAAAACGCCTTGCCACGCCACACCCCCAAGGGAGTTCAGCAGTGATAAATATTAAGCCATAAGTGAAAGCTTGACTTAGTTAGTGTTAAGAGGGCCGGTAAAACTCGTGCCAGCCACCGCGGTTATACGAGAGGCCCTAGTTAATAGCCACGGCGTAAAGGGTGGTTAGGGGGAGACAAAATAAAGCCGAAGGGCCTCTTGGCCGTCATACGCTCCTGAGTGTCCGAAGCCCATAAGCGAAAGTAGTTTTAGCATGGTCCACCTGAACCCACGAAAACTGAGAAACAAACTGGGATTAGATACCCCACTATGCTCAGCCGTAAACCTAGACGTTTTTACACGATAAACGTCCGCCCGGGTACTACGAGCGTTAGCTTGAAACCCAAAGGACTTGGCGGTGCCTTAGACCCCCCTAGAGGAGCCTGTTCTAGAACCGATAACCCCCGTTAAACCTCACCACTTCTGGCCATCCCCGCCTATATACCGCCGTCGTCAGCTTACCCTGTGAAGGATTAATAGTAAGCTAAATGGATACACTCCAAAACGTCAGGTCGAGGTGTAGCGCACGAAGTGGGAAGAAATGGGCTACATTTTCTATTATAGAATACCCACGGATAGTACCCTGAAAAATTCACTCGAAGGAGGATTTAGTAGTAAAAAGGAAAAAGAGTGTCCTTTTGAACCCGGCTCTGAGGCGCGTACACACCGCCCGTCACTCTCCCCTGTCATATAGCGATAAATGTTGATAACGCCAAAGCACGGACAAGGGGAGGCAAGTCGTAACATGGTAAGTGTACCGGAAGGTGCACTTGGATCAAACCCAGGGTGTGGCTGAGACAGTTAAGCATCTCCCTTACACCGAGAAGACATCCATGCAAATTGGATCGCCCTGAGCCAAACAGCTAGCTTAACCACTAAAATTAACTTGACACCATAAATAGTTTAACATTAATTAAACCAAAAAACTAAATCATTTTTCCACCTAAGTACGGGAGACGGAAAAGGTAATTTTAAGCGATAGAGAAAGTACCGCAAGGGAAAGCTGAAAGAGTAATGAAATAACCCATATAAGCACAAAGAAGCAGAGCCTAACCCTCGTACCTTTTGCATCATGATTTAGCCAGCACTACACAAGCAAAGTGACCTTTAGTTTGAAACCCCGAAACCAAGTGAGCTACCCCGGGACAGCCTATTAGGGCGAACCCGTCTCTGTGGCAAAAGAGTGGGAAGAGCCCCGGGTAGAGGTGATAAACCTACCGAACTTGGTGATAGCTGGTTGCCTAGGAAGTGAATAGAAGTTCAGCCTCGTACCCCTTTAGCCAACCAGGAAACATCCGAGTAAGCATAAAAGAGAAATACGAGAGTTAGTTAAAGGGGGTACAGCCCCTTTAATAAAGGACACAACCTTAAACAGGAGGATAAGAGTCACATTTTACAAAACTAGTCGTTCCAGTGGGCCTAAAAGCAGCCATCTGAGTAGAAAGCGTTAAAGCTCAAACGACACACGGTTTATTATACTGATAAATAGCCCAACTCCCCTAAAGATATTAGGCCGTTCCATGCCACCATGGAAGAGACCATGCTAGAATGAGTAATAAGAGGGTATGCCCCTCTCCTAGCACAAGCGTAAACCAGATCGGACCAACCACTGGAAATTAACGAGCCCATAAAAAGAGGGTAATGTGTTCACTAAAGAATTCAAGAAAACAGCACAACACTTACATCGTTAAACCTACACTGGAGTGCCACCAAGGAAAGACTAAAAGAAAGGGAAGGAACTCGGCAAGCACAAGCCTCGCCTGTTTACCAAAAACATCGCCTCCTGCAAACCCCTATGTATAGGAGGTCCAGCCTGCCCGGTGACTACAAGTTTAACGGCCGCGGTATTTTGACCGTGCAAAGGTAGCGCAATCACTTGTCTTTTAAATGAAGACCTGTATGAATGGCTAAACGAGGGCTTAACTGTCTCCCTTTTCAGGTCAGTGAAATTGATCTACCCGTGCAGAAGCGGGTATATACATACAAGACGAGAAGACCCTTTGGAGCTTAAGGTACAAATTCACCTACGTTAAACAACTTGTTAAGCAAGTGTAAACCTAATAGAAATTGGAATTTTACCTTCGGTTGGGGCGACCATGGAGAACAGATAATCCTCCAAGTGGACTGGGGTAAACCCTAGAACCAAGAATAACACTTCTAAGTCACATGAATCTTGACCAAATATGATCCGGTTACCAAAACCGATCAACGAACCAAGTTACCCTAGGGATAACAGCGCAATCCTCTCCGAGAGTCCATATCGACGAGAGGGTTTACGACCTCGATGTTGGATCAGGACATCCTAATGGTGCAGCCGCTATTAAGGGTTCGTTTGTTCAACGATTAAAGTCCTACGTGATCTGAGTTCAGACCGGAGCAATCCAGGTCAGTTTCTATCTGTAATGTCATTTTTCCCAGTACGAAAGGACCGGAAAAAAGAGGCCTATGCTAAAGGCACGCCTCACCCCTAATTAATGAAGACAACTAAATTAAGTAAAGGGAGGACTCAAATGCAGGCCAAGATAAAGCCTCACTAAGATGGCAGAGCATGGTAATTGCAAAAGGCCTAAGCCCTTTCAGCCAGAGGTTCAAATCCTCTTCTTAGTTATGCTAAACACTCTTTTAACACATCTGGTTAACCCACTCGCATATATTGCGCCCGTTTTATTAGCGGTGGCCTTCCTCACACTTCTTGAACGTAAAGTACTGGGCTATATGCAACTACGGAAGGGGCCGAACATTGTAGGGCCCTACGGGCTTCTTCAGCCAATCGCGGACGGAGTCAAGCTATTTATTAAAGAGCCCATCCGCCCATCTACATCATCCCCCTTTTTATTTCTAGCCACCCCCATGCTTGCGTTAACACTAGCCATAGTGCTCTGGGCGCCCATGCCTATGCCCCAACCAGTGGCGGATTTTAACTTGGGAATTTTGTTCGTCCTAGCCCTGTCCAGCCTAGCTGTATACTCTATCTTGGGGTCAGGATGAGCATCTAACTCAAAATACGCACTAATTGGTGCCCTTCGAGCAGTCGCCCAAACAATTTCGTATGAGGTAAGCCTTGGGTTAATTCTACTGTCCATTATTATCTTTTCAGGAGGTTATACGCTACAGATGTTTAGCATCGCCCAGGAGAGCATTTGACTCGTAGTCCCGGCCTGACCCTTGGCAGCAATGTGGTATATTTCCACGCTCGCTGAAACAAATCGTGCGCCCTTTGACCTAACGGAAGGCGAATCTGAATTAGTCTCCGGCTTCAACATCGAATATGCAGGCGGACCCTTCGCCCTGTTTTTTCTAGCTGAGTATGCTAACATCTTACTAATAAATACGTTGTCCGCCATCCTCTTTCTAGGTGCATCCTATATCCCCTCTCTACCAGAGCTGACCACCATTAACCTAATAACTAAGGCCGCACTGCTCTCAATCGTGTTTCTTTGGGTTCGGGCATCATATCCACGGTTCCGATACGACCAACTCATGCACTTGGTTTGGAAAAGCTTTCTCCCCCTAACCCTGGCACTCGTTATTTGGCACACTGCCCTCCCGATTGCACTTGCGGGGCTCCCTCCCCAACTCTAGCCTTAAGGAACCGTGCCTGAACTTTTAAGGACCACTTTGATAGAGTGGCGCATGGGGGTTAGAGTCCCCCCAGTTCCTAGAAAGAAGGGATTGAACCCATCCTCAGGAGATCAAAACTCCTGGTGCTTCCTCTACACCACTTTCTACGATAAGGTCAGCTAATAAAGCTTTCGGGCCCATACCCCGAACATGACGGTTAAAATCCCTCCCCTATCAATGAATCCCTACGTACTCACTATCCTTCTATCCAGCTTGGGACTAGGAACCACATTGACCTTTGCCAGCTCGCACTGGCTACTAGCCTGAATGGGGCTTGAAATTAATACTCTTGCGATTATGCCATTAATAGCCCGACAACATCACCCGCGAGCGGTTGAAGCAGCCACAAAGTATTTTTTAACTCAAGCAACCGCCGCAGCGATGATTTTATTCGCCGCCACCACTAATGCCTGGCTAGTTGGAGAATGAAGTATCAATGATATGTCACATCCAGTTGCCTCTTCTATAATTATCGCAGCCCTGGCACTCAAAATCGGACTTGCTCCTATGCACTTTTGACTCCCCGAGGTGCTCCAAGGCCTTGATTTGGTCACTGGGCTAATTTTGTCTACCTGACAAAAGCTGGCTCCCCTCGCATTAATTATTCAAGTGGCCCCCACCACTAGCCCTCTAATACTTACATTACTGGGAGTCCTCTCCACACTTGTTGGCGGCTGAGGGGGCCTTAATCAGACTCAAACCCGAAAGATCTTGGCCTACTCCTCCATTGCACATATAGGCTGAATGATTATTATCTCACAATATGCCCCCTACCTGACTCTGCTAGCCCTTGGCATATATGTGTTCATAACTACCACCGCCTTCCTGTCACTAAAGATAACCTCAGCTACCAATATTGGCACCATGTCGACCATGTGGTCAAAGGCCCCAATCCTGGTCTCGACCACAGCCCTTGCCCTCCTCTCCTTAGGAGGGCTCCCACCCTTAACAGGGTTTATGCCTAAATGACTAATTTTACAGGAAATGGCGAAGCAGCAGCTTCCGCTTACGGCAACTATTATGGCCCTAGCCGCCCTCCTAAGTCTTTATTTCTACCTGCGGCTGTGTTACGCTATGGCCCTTACCGTCTCCCCCAGTACAACTAACGCAACAACACCATGACGGACTCGAACCACCCAGTCCACAGCCACCCTTGCCTTGTTCACGATTGCTACCCTGGGATTACTACCAATTGCTCCCGCAGTTGTTACGCTCGTTACCTAGGGGCTTAGGATAATTTAGACCAAGAGCCTTCAAAGCTCTAAGTAGAAGTTAAAATCTTCTAGCCCCTGATTAAGGCCTGCGGGGCTTTATCCCACATCTTCTGAATGCAACTCAGACACTTTAATTAAGCTAAGGCCTTTCTAGATGAGAAGGCCTCGATCCTACAAACTCTTAGTTAACAGCTAAGTGCCCAAACCAGCGGGCATTCATCTATCTTTCCCGCCGTTAGCCGGGTAAGGCGGGAAAGCCCCGGCAGACGTTAGTCTGCGTCTTTGGATTTGCAATCCAACGTGTACTCCACTACGGGGCTTGATAGGAAGAGGACTTAAACCTCTATCTACGGGGCTACAACCCGCCGCCTGACTTCGGCCATCCTACCTGTGGCAATCACGCGCTGATTCTTCTCTACCAACCACAAAGATATTGGCACCCTCTACCTAGTATTTGGTGCCTGAGCCGGGATAGTTGGAACTGCCTTAAGCCTATTAATCCGAGCTGAGCTAAGTCAACCGGGGTCCCTCCTCGGCGATGATCAAATCTACAACGTCATTGTTACCGCACACGCCTTTGTTATAATTTTCTTTATAGTAATGCCCATTCTCATTGGCGGCTTTGGTAACTGACTTGTTCCACTAATAATCGGAGCCCCCGATATAGCATTCCCGCGAATGAACAATATAAGCTTCTGACTCTTACCCCCCTCCTTTCTTCTGTTATTAGCCTCCTCTGGGGTTGAAGCTGGGGCTGGTACGGGATGAACAGTCTACCCCCCGCTGGCCGGCAACCTGGCCCATGCAGGAGCATCCGTGGACCTAACCATTTTCTCTCTTCACTTGGCAGGTGTGTCGTCTATCTTAGGGGCAATTAACTTTATTACAACAACAATTAATATAAAACCTCCGGCCATTTCCCAATATCAAACTCCATTATTTGTGTGAGCCGTATTAGTGACTGCTGTTCTGCTCCTGCTATCTTTACCAGTTCTGGCTGCCGGGATTACAATGCTTCTAACAGACCGAAATCTTAATACCACATTCTTTGACCCTGCAGGAGGAGGAGACCCTATTCTTTACCAACACTTGTTCTGATTTTTTGGTCACCCCGAGGTGTATATTTTAATTCTGCCAGGGTTTGGAATTATCTCACATATTGTGGCCTATTATTCAGGCAAGAAAGAACCCTTCGGGTATATGGGAATAGTCTGAGCCATAATGGCTATCGGCCTACTAGGGTTTATCGTCTGAGCCCACCACATGTTCACAGTTGGTATAGATGTGGACACCCGTGCATATTTCACGTCCGCAACAATAATTATCGCTATCCCAACAGGCGTTAAAGTTTTTAGCTGACTGGCCACCCTCCACGGAGGCTCTATTAAATGAGAGACCCCGATGCTGTGGGCCCTTGGCTTTATTTTCCTCTTTACAGTAGGGGGCTTAACAGGGATTGTACTAGCCAACTCATCATTAGACATTGTCTTACATGATACATACTATGTAGTCGCGCACTTCCACTATGTCTTATCCATGGGTGCCGTGTTTGCTATTATGGCAGCTTTCGTCCACTGATTCCCATTATTTACAGGGTACACCCTCCATAGCACGTGAACTAAAATTCACTTTAGTGTAATATTTATTGGCGTAAACCTTACATTCTTCCCACAACACTTCCTAGGCCTTGCAGGGATGCCACGGCGATACTCAGATTACCCCGATGCCTATACCCTTTGAAACACCGTATCATCTATTGGATCGCTGATCTCCCTAGTGGCAGTAATTATGTTGTTCCTCTTCATCTTGTGGGAAGCCTTCGCTGCTAAACGGGAAGTCTTATCCGTAGAACTGACCGCAACAAATGTTGAGTGACTTCATGGATGCCCTCCGCCTTACCACACCTTTGAAGAGCCCGCATTTGTTCAAGTTCAATCAAATTAACGAGGAAGGGAGGAATTGAACCCCCATCTGCTGGTTTCAAGCCAGTCACATAGCCACTCTGTCACTTCCTTCTAAGACATTAGTAAACTCGCAAATTACATCACCTTGTCAAGGTGAAATTGTAGGTTAAACTCCTGCATGTCTTAAGCCTCTGGCTTAATGGCACATCCCACACAATTAGGATTCCAAGACGCGGCATCACCCGTTATAGAAGAACTTCTTCACTTCCATGATCATGCTTTAATAATTGTTTTTCTAATTAGTACCTTAGTACTTTATATTATTGTTGCAATAGTGTCAACAAAACTCACAAACAAGTATATCTTGGACTCGCAAGAGATTGAGATCGTATGAACCGTACTACCAGCCGTAATTCTTGTCTTAATTGCTCTCCCCTCCCTACGAATTCTTTACCTTATAGATGAGATTAATGATCCCCACCTAACAATTAAGGCCATAGGACATCAGTGATACTGAAGCTACGAATACACGGACTACGAGAACCTAGGTTTCGACTCCTATATGATCCCAACTCAAGATCTTAACCCAGGTCAGTTTCGGCTTCTTGAAGCAGACCACCGAATGGTTGTTCCAATGGAGTCACCGATCCGAGTACTTGTCTCAGCCGAGGATGTATTACATTCCTGAGCCGTTCCGTCCCTTGGCGTAAAGATAGACGCAGTCCCAGGCCGTCTTAATCAAACAGCCTTTATTGCCTCCCGACCGGGGGTGTTTTATGGACAATGCTCTGAAATCTGTGGTGCAAATCACAGCTTCATGCCTATTGTAGTGGAGGCAGTTCCACTTGAACACTTCGAGAACTGATCCTCATTAATACTAGAAGACGCCTCACTAGGAAGCTAAATCTGGGCCTCAGCATTGGCCTTTTAAGCCAAAGAATGGTGCCTCCCAACCACCTCTAGTGAAATGCCTCAATTAAACCCCGCCCCTTGATTCGCAATTTTAATGTTTTCATGACTGGTATTCCTCATCATTATTCCCACCAAAGTAATGAGTCACACATCACCTAACGACCCAACACATATTGAGTCTGAAGAGCACAAAACTGAACCCTGAAACTGACCATGGCAATAAGCTTTTTTGACCAATTTGCAAGCCCCTCCTATTTAGGTATCCCTTTAATTGCTATTGCAATTGCCCTCCCATGAGTATTATACCCTACTTCTACCTCTCGATGGATAAATAATCGCCTTATCACAATCCAGGGCTGATTCTTAAATCAGTTTACAAGCCAACTTATACTACCATTGAACCTAGGGGGCCATAAATGAGCACTCCTGATGGCCTCTCTAATAGTCTTCCTTATTACCATTAACATACTCGGACTGTTACCATATACTTTTACCCCTACAACACAACTGTCTCTGAATATAGGACTTGCTGTACCTCTATGACTCGCCACAGTTATTATTGGCATGCGCAACCAACCAACGGTTGCCTTAGGGCACCTACTACCAGAAGGCACTCCCATCCCCCTGATTCCTGTCCTCATTATTATTGAAACAATCAGCCTTTTTATTCGACCCCTGGCCCTCGGCGTCCGACTAACAGCCAATCTTACTGCGGGTCACCTTCTTATTCAACTGATTGCCACCGCCGTATTCGTTCTTCTCCCAATTATACCTACAGTAGCAATTCTTACAGCCGCCGTCTTATTTCTCCTGACACTATTAGAGGTTGCAGTCGCAATAATCCAAGCTTATGTCTTTGTCCTTCTTCTCAGCCTGTACCTTCAAGAGAACGTTTAATGGCCCACCAAGCACACGCATATCATATGGTTGATCCAAGCCCATGACCCCTAACCGGCGCAATCGGAGCATTATTAATAACATCCGGCTTAGCAATCTGGTTTCATTTCCACTCCACCACCCTTATAACCCTCGGACTAGTACTTTTACTTCTTACAATGTATCAATGATGACGAGACATCATCCGAGAAGGGACATTTCAAGGTCACCACACACCCCCTGTTCAGAAAGGCCTGCGATACGGTATAATTCTATTTATTACATCTGAGGTATTCTTTTTCCTCGGATTTTTCTGGGCTTTCTACCATTCCAGTTTAGCACCTACCCCCGAGCTAGGAGGATGCTGGCCCCCAACCGGTCTTATTACCTTAGACCCATTCGAGGTCCCATTGTTAAACACAGCTGTCCTTTTGGCGTCCGGGGTTACAGTAACATGGGCCCACCACAGCTTAATAGAGGGGGATCGTAAACAGGCTATTCAATCCCTAGCATTAACAATTTTACTAGGGCTTTATTTTACAGCCTTACAAGCCATGGAGTATTATGAAGCACCCTTTACGATTGCAGATGGCGTCTACGGCTCAACATTCTTCGTGGCCACAGGGTTCCATGGCCTCCACGTTATTATTGGCTCTTCATTTTTAGCCGTTTGCTTACTTCGCCAAGTCCACTACCACTTTACATCCGAACATCACTTCGGCTTTGAAGCTGCCGCCTGATACTGACACTTTGTAGATGTAGTATGATTATTCCTCTACGTCTCAATTTACTGATGAGGCTCCTATCTTTCTAGTATCTAATCTAGTACGAGTGACTTCCAATCACCTAGTCTTGGTTAAACCCCAGGGAAAGATAATGAACCTGATTATAACCATCTTAGTTATTACAATAGCCCTCTCCTTAATTCTAGCAGTTGTCTCTTTTTGACTGCCACAAATAAACCCTGACGCAGAAAAACTATCACCGTATGAATGCGGATTTGACCCACTAGGATCCGCCCGACTACCATTCTCCTTGCGCTTTTTCCTGGTAGCAATTCTATTCCTTCTTTTTGACCTAGAAATTGCCCTTCTCCTCCCCCTACCCTGGGGGGACCAGCTCCACAACCCAACAGGAACACTCTTCTGAGCCACCACAGTCCTAATTCTACTAACCCTAGGATTAATTTATGAATGAACTCAAGGCGGCTTAGAGTGAGCAGAATAGGGAGTTAGTCCAAAGCAAGACCTCTGATTTCGGCTCAGAAAATCGTGGTTTAATTCCACGACCCCCTTATGACACCCACACATTTTAGCTTTAGCTCAGCATTTATCCTAGGTCTAATAGGACTGGCATTTCACCGAACCCATTTACTATCAGCACTCCTATGCTTAGAAGGAATAATGCTATCCCTATTTATTGCACTAGCCCTATGAGCACTACAATTTGAATCTACAGGATTCTCAACAGCCCCTATGCTACTCCTGGCCTTTTCCGCCTGTGAAGCAAGCACCGGCCTGGCACTACTAGTTGCCACAGTCCGTACTCACGGCACTAACCGACTACAAAGCCTCAACCTTCTACAATGCTAAAAGTACTAATCCCCACAATTATGCTATTCCCAACAATTTGACTAACTTCCCCTAAATGACTATGGACAACCACAACAGCACATAGCCTCCTAATTGCACTCACTAGCCTAACCTGATTAAAATGAACATCCGAAACTGGATGAACCTCCGCCAACACATACTTAGCCACAGACCCCTTATCAACCCCCCTCCTGGTTCTAACATGCTGGCTGCTTCCCCTTATAATCTTGGCCAGCCAAAACCACATTAACCCAGGACCAATCAGCCGACAACGCACTTACATTATACTCCTCACCTCACTACAAACTTTTTTAATTATAGCATTTGGCGCTACAGAAATTATCATATTCTACATTATATTTGAAGCCACACTTATTCCAACCCTCATCATTATTACCCGATGAGGAAATCAAACTGAACGACTTAACGCAGGGGCTTATTTTCTATTCTACACCCTGGCAGGATCACTCCCACTCCTAGTTGCCCTGCTCCTTCTTCAACAATCCGCCGGCACCCTATCAATACTAGTACTTCAATACTCACAACCCCTACAACTTAACCCCTGAGGACACACAATTTGATGAGCCGGCTGCCTAATCGCATTTTTAGTTAAAATACCACTTTACGGAGTCCACCTATGACTACCAAAAGCACATGTAGAAGCCCCCGTAGCGGGGTCTATAGTGCTAGCAGCAGTTCTACTTAAGCTTGGCGGATATGGAATGATACGCATAATAGTAATATTAGACCCCCTGTCAAAAGAGCTAGCCTACCCATTTATTATTCTAGCCCTCTGAGGCATTATTATAACCGGATCAATCTGCCTACGACAAACAGATCTAAAATCACTAATCGCCTACTCATCCGTAGGTCATATGGGACTAGTAGCAGGAGGGATCCTAATTCAGACTCCATGAGGCTTTTCAGGAGCAATTATTCTCATAATCGCCCATGGACTAGCATCCTCAGCACTATTCTGTCTAGCCAACACAACATACGAACGAACCCATAGCCGAACAATAGTCCTTGCCCGCGGACTACAAGTGATCTTTCCATTAACAGCAGTCTGATGATTTACCGCCAATCTGGCTAACCTAGCACTACCACCACTACCAGACCTAATAGGAGAACTGATAATTATCACAACACTATTCAGCTGATCACCCTGAACAATTCTGCTCACCGGACTAGGGACACTAATTACAGCCAGCTACTCCCTCTATATATTTCTTATATCACAACGAGGCCCAACACCGAACCACATCACAGGACTCCAACCATTTCATACCCGAGAACACCTACTAATTACCCTACACTTAATCCCCATTATCCTACTAGTAACAAAGCCAGAACTTATATGAGGATGGTGTTATTGTAAGTATAGTTTAACTAAAATATTAGATTGTGATTCTAAAGATAGGTGTTAAAATCCCCTTACTCACCAAGGAAGAACAGAAATTAGTAAGCACTGCTAATTCTTACGCTCCATGGTTAAAATCCCTGGCTTCCTTGCGCTTCCAAAGGATAACAGCTCATCCGTTGGTCTTAGGAACCAAAAACTCTTGGTGCAAATCCAAGTGGAAGCTATGCACCCAACAACCCTTATCTTATCCTCCTCACTAATCTTGGTTATCACAATTCTTGTCTACCCGCTCTTAACAACACTTAATCCTTCCCATAAAGGGTCTAAGTGAGCCACAACCCACGTTAAAACTGCCGTCAGCACCTCATTTTTTGTTAGCCTTTTTCCACTTATTCTGTTCCTTGACCAAGGGGCTGAAACCATTGTTACTAACTGACACTGGATGAATACGGCCATTTTTGACATCAATATCAGTTTTAAATTTGACCACTACTCACTAATTTTTACACCTATCGCCCTCTATGTAACTTGATCTATCCTTGAGTTTGCATCGTGGTATATACACTCGGACCCCAACATAGGGCGATTCTTTAAATACCTGCTTCTGTTCCTAGTGGCTATGATTATTCTCGTCACTGCTAATAATCTCTTCCAGCTTTTTATTGGATGAGAAGGGGTCGGTATTATATCATTTCTATTAATTGGCTGATGGTATGGGCGAGCCGATGCTAACACAGCAGCCCTCCAGGCGGTCTTATACAATCGTGTCGGAGATATTGGACTTATTATAAGCATAGCCTGAATTGCAGTTAATTTAAATTCCTGGGAGATTCAACAGGTCTTTTTTTTGTCAAAAACCTTCGACATAACACTCCCACTTATAGGGCTTATTCTAGCAGCCACTGGCAAATCAGCCCAATTTGGTCTGCATCCATGGCTACCCTCTGCCATGGAGGGCCCTACCCCAGTGTCTGCCCTACTTCACTCTAGCACTATGGTTGTTGCCGGCATCTTTTTACTTATCCGACTTCATCCGATCATGGAAGACAACGACCTAGCGCTAACAGCCTGCCTCTGCCTGGGAGCACTGACCACCGTATTTACAGCCGCCTGCGCCCTGACACAAAATGACATCAAAAAGATTGTGGCATTTTCCACATCTAGCCAACTAGGCCTTATAATAGTTACTATCGGCCTTAATCAACCTCAGTTGGCCTTTCTACACATCTGCACCCATGCGTTCTTCAAGGCCATATTGTTTTTGTGCTCAGGCTCTATTATTCACAGCCTTAATGATGAGCAAGATATTCGAAAAATAGGAGGCTTACACACCCTGCTCCCCTTCACCTCCACCTGCCTCACCATTGGCAGCCTAGCCCTGACCGGAACGCCTTTTCTAGCAGGGTTCTTCTCAAAAGATGCCATTATCGAGGCACTAAACACCTCTTACCTAAACGCCTGAGCCCTGACCCTAACCCTTATTGCCACGTCCTTTACTGCTGTCTATAGCTTCCGAGTAATTTTTTTCGTCACCATAGGCACCCCTCGATTCCTCGCATTATCACCCATTAACGAGAACAACTTGTTGGTGATCAACCCCATTAAACGACTCGCTTGGGGTAGTATTATTGCGGGACTTATTATTACCTCAAACTTTCTAGTTTCAAAAACTCCTATCATGACAATGCCCCTCGCCCTAAAAGTGGCCGCCCTTGCCGTAACAGTCACAGGCTTATTAACAGCTATTGAATTGGCCGGATTAACCAGTAAACAATTTAAGACTTACCCTACTGCCCCCTCCCACCACTTCTCCAACATATTAGGGTATTTCCCAGCAATTATCCATCGCCTAATTCCAAAACTAAACCTGGTCTTAGGACAATCTATTGCAACGCAACTAGTGGACCAAACCTGGTTTGAAGCCGTGGGGCCAAAGGGATTGTCTTACACACAGGTTAAGATGGCCAAAACTATCAGTGACACTCAGCGCGGTCTGATTAAAACCTACTTGACTATTTTTCTATTGTCAATAGCCCTTGCTGTTCTGCTAACAGCTATTTAAACTGCACGAAGGGCACCCCGTCCTAACCCCCGAGTTAATTCTAACACCACAAACAACGTTAATAAGAGTACTCATGCACTAATAACTAACAAGCCACCCCCCGATGAATATATCATGGCCACCCCACTAATATCCCCTCGCAATATTGAAAACTCCTTTAGGCTATCAATAACAACTCAGGACCCCTCATACCAACTTCCCCAGAGTAAGCCAGCCACTAAACCAACCCCCAACAAGTAAATTAAGACGTACCCAACTACAGAACGATCCCCTCACGCCTCGGGGAATGGCTCAGCGGCTAAAGCCGCTGAGTAAGCAAACACCACAAGCATCCCGCCTAAGTAAATGAGAAACAGGACTAAGGACAGAAAGGACCCCCCATGCCCAACAAGCACCCCACACCCAACCCCAGCGGCCACTACTAAACCAAAAGCAGCGAAGTAAGGGGCGGGATTAGAAGCCACAGCAACTAGCCCTACAATTAAAGCCATCAACAGTAATGATACAAGATAAGTCATAATTTTTACTTGGATTTTAACCAAGACCAGTGACTTGAAGAACCACCGTTGTTATTCAACTATAAAAACCCTTAATGGCAAGCCTACGGAAAACCCACCCCCTAATCAAAATCGCTAACCATGCACTGGTTGATTTACCAGCCCCCTCCAACATCTCAGTATGATGAAACTTTGGATCCCTTCTAGGATTATGCCTAGCCACACAAATCCTTACAGGATTATTTCTAGCAATACACTACACGTCTGATATCTCCACAGCTTTTTCATCAGTCGCACATATCTGCCGTGACGTTAACTACGGCTGACTAATCCGGAATATGCACGCCAACGGAGCATCATTCTTCTTCATCTGCCTCTACATACACATTGCCCGTGGACTATACTACGGATCCTACTTGTATAAAGAGACCTGAAATATTGGGGTTGTTCTTTTTCTACTAGTAATAATAACGGCCTTTGTGGGCTATGTCCTACCATGAGGACAAATATCATTTTGAGGGGCGACAGTGATTACCAACTTATTATCAGCAGTACCTTATGTGGGTGATGTCCTAGTGCAATGAATTTGAGGCGGGTTTTCGGTGGATAACGCGACCCTTACACGATTCTTCGCGTTTCACTTCTTATTCCCGTTTGTTATTGCTGCAGCCATCGTCCTGCACCTATTGTTTTTACACGAGACGGGTTCAAGTAACCCAGCGGGCCTAAACTCGGACGCAGACAAGGTTACATTCCATCCCTACTTTTCCTACAAGGACCTGCTCGGATTTGTGGTCATGCTCCTAGCCCTCACATCTCTAGCATTGTTTTCTCCCAACCTGTTGGGGGACCCAGAAAACTTCACCCCAGCCAACCCTCTGGTCACCCCTCCCCACATTAAACCCGAGTGATACTTCCTCTTCGCCTATGCCATTTTACGGTCAATCCCAAATAAACTAGGTGGAGTCTTAGCCCTTCTGTTTTCCATCCTCGTCCTACTGGTCGTGCCGATTCTCCACACGTCTAAGCAGCGTGGCCTAACCTTTCGGCCCTTCACCCAATTCCTGTTTTGAACATTAGTCGCGGACATAGCCATTCTGACGTGAATTGGAGGAATGCCAGTGGAGCATCCATTCATTATCATTGGGCAAATTGCATCCGTCCTGTACTTTGCGCTGTTCCTGGTCCTAATACCACTAGCCGGCTGACTGGAGAACAAAGCAATGGAATGAGCCTGCCTTAGTAGCTTAGCTCAAAGCATCGGTCTTGTAATCCGAAGATCGGAGGTTAAAGTCCTCCCTAATGCCAGAAAAAAGAGATTTTAACTCTCACCCCTGGCTCCCAAAGCCAGAATTCTAAATTAAACTATTTTCTG